GGGGAGAAGGTGGGAAAAGGGTATTTTAAGTTTTGTAATAAGTGTTAAGGGTTATAAATACATCTATAGATAGTCTTCTAGATAGGAATTCTTCAATGGGTCAATTGGTGTCAGTATTAGTGACTTCTAATATATGTTGCATGTGCTTAGTTCTGTTTTTGGGGTTTGGCAGAGCGATTATAAGTATTTGTATACTTTTGAAGTTACGGGGGGTAAGGGGGGTTTGACAAAGGTTAATTCTTATCTGTTGGATACGTGTGTACGTGTACGTGTGCGTACGTGTGCGTACGTGTGCGTACGTGTGCGTACGTGTGCGTACGTGTGCGTACGTGTGCGTACGTGTGCGTACGTGTGCGTACGTGTGCGTACGTGTGCGTACGTGTGCGTACGTGTGCGTACGTGTGCGTACGTGTGCGTACGTGTGCGTACGTGTGCGTACGTGTGCGTACGTGTGCGTACGTGTGCGTACGTGTGCGTACGTGTGCACGGGGGTGGATATATGTGTGTATGTCCTGTGACCATTGACTGAATAACACCCTGTAACTATGCGATGTGGATAAATGATGAAGGATAAGCCCAGCTACAAGTTATTTGACTGCTACGAGGCCATACTTGGCCATAGCTGAGTGATACCAAGTTCTCCCCCCCCAAAAAATAAAAATACCAAATGTATGACACCACAGTTATGTGTGATCATGGGCTGATTAGTCATTAGTCCATCGAGATGTCCCATTTGAGAGGTTAGTAGGATTGGGTTGAGGATTGATATGGCCCTGAAGTAAGAACCAGATGCCAGATATAGTTTCACGATAGAAACCCCCACATTTGATGGGCCCGGAGCGAGAAGAGGTGTACGTTCAGGCAAGGGTTGATGGTTTCTCGAGGCATGGTGATAAAGCTCGTGGTTTAAGTGAGGTGGATACATGTAAAATCAATCATAATATGTACATGCTTATATGCATGGGGCAAACCAGTAATGCACGAAGTACATGGGGGGGGAAAAAAAAGAAAAAGAAATACATACCGGGCAAGCACATTAGATATTATTAAATATATGAATAGAAAGTTATGGTGAGAAAATCAGGGAATAGTTTAGTTAGAATATCAGCTTTGGGTGCTGATGGCGGGGCTGATGCTTCTTCCTTGAGTCTTAGGGAGATAGGATTCTCCATTTTTGGTTTACAAGACCAAAGTAATTATTATACTACAAAGACTCTTCATTTTAACATGTTATTTTCGATAATGCTGATAATAGGTATAAGGACTAGGAGAATCATGAAGTAGAGGATTGAGGCTAGTTGGCCGATAATGATGAATGGGTGTTCTACTGGTTGGCCGCCGATTCAGGTTAGGGTAAGGAGGTCAGCTACTAGTAGTCAGAATAAGCATTGACTTAGTGGGCGGAATATTATGCTTCGTTGTTTTGAGGTATGGAGTAGGGGGATGATGGCTAGGATTAGAATGGAGAAGATTAGGGCTAGTACCCCTCCTAATTTGTTGGGGATGGATCGCAGAATGGCATACGCGAATAGGAAGTATCACTCGGGTTTAATGTGGGGAGGTGTGTTGAGGGGATTAGCGGGGATGTAGTTGTCTGGGTCTCCTAATAGGTCGGGTGAGAATAATACTAATAGTGTTAGTATTAGAATAAGGAGTAGGGCGCCTAGGATGTCTTTGATGGTGTAGTAAGGGTGAAATGGGATTTTGTCGGAGTCAGATGGAATTCCGGAGGGGTTATTAGATCCTGTTTCGTGGAGGAATAGTAGGTGGACTGCTGCTAGGGCTGAAATGATGAATGGTAGGATGAAGTGGAAAGCGAAGAATCGTGTTAGGGTAGCTTTATCTACTGAGAATCCGCCTCAGATTCATTCTACAAGATTAGTTCCGATATATGGGATAGCAGACAGTAAGTTGGTAATTACGGTTGCACCCCAAAATGATATTTGTCCTCATGGTAAAACGTAACCTATGAATGCAGTTGCTATGACTGCGAACAATAAGGTAATGCCGATGTTTCATGTTTCGGTGAATATATAAGATCCATAATATAAACCCCGCCCTACGTGCAGGAACAGGCAGATAAAGAATATGGAAGCTCCGTTTGCGTGTATGTATCGGATAATTCAGCCATAGTTGACGTCTCGACAGATGTGGGTGACTGATGAAAAGGCTGTGGCTGTGTCTGATGTATAGTGTATGGCTAAAAATAAACCTGTAAGAATCTGAATAATTAGGCAGATTCCGAGAAGGGAGCCGAAGTTTCATCATGCTGAAATGTTTGATGGGGCGGGTAGGTCAATGAATGAGTTGTTGATGATTTTGGTTAGTGGGTGGGTTTTACGAATGTTGGTCATTAATGTTCTTATAGTTGAAATACAACAGTGATTTTTCATGTCACTAGTCATGGTTAGATTCCATGTAGGAATAATGATGACATACATTGTATTTATTCTAAGTGTTATTTTTGTAGTTAGTTTTGTAGGGTTTTCTTCAAAACCCTCTCCTATCTACGGCGGGTTGGTTTTAATTATTAGTGGGGCTATTGGTTGTGGAATTGTGTTGTGTTTTGGAGGGTCTTTTTTAGGTTTAATAGTATTTTTAATTTATTTGGGGGGAATGTTAGTTGTTTTTGGATACACTACAGCTATAGCTACGGAGCAATATCCTGAGGTTTGGGTCTCTAATAAGGCTGTTTTAGGTGCCTTTATTGTTGGCTTGTTATCTGAATTATTGACTGCTTGTTATATTTTAAAAGGTGATGATGTTGAGGTTGAAGTTGTATTGAAGTTTAATGGGGCGGGTGATTGAGTTATTTATGATACAGGTGATTCAGGCTTTTTCAGTGAAGAAGCTATAGGAATTGCGGCTCTGTATAGTTATGGGACTTGACTTGTAATTGTTACGGGATGGTCTCTTTTTATTGGAGTCTTGGTGATTATGGAGGTTACTCGTGGAAATTAAGTGTTAGCAGGCTGAGGGTTAGTGTTAATATGAACGATATAAAGTATAGTTTGATTAGGCCTTTCTGGCTTGAGATGATTATTGATGATTTTATTTGGAAATGGGAGATGGATTTTGGTAGAATTTTTTCTAGTCAAATTATATCTAGAAGTGTTGATGCTGATTTTTGGCTTATTAGCAGATTTGTTTTGGGCATTAGGCGGTGAATAATGGTAGGGAAATAACCCAACATGTTTGAGAATTTGAATAGGTTGGTTGGATATTTGAATTTTAGGCTTTGCATTGTAAGGTTTAGTTCTAGTGCCAGGATGAAACCCAGAATAGTTACAGCAAGAGCCATTATTTTAAGATAATGAGGCATAGTTATCTGTGGGGTGGTAGTGGGTGTAAGGTTGTGGGAAATTAAGAATCCTGCGAAAATACTCCCAAATAGTAAGCGTTTAATAGAGTTGATTAGGAGTGGATTATTCTCGTTGATTGTAATAATAGGGTTGAAGCGGGGTTGTCCTAGTAGTGCAAAGAATATGATTCGAGTACTGTAGGCTGCTGTTATGGAAGTGGCAACGAGGGTTAGTAGAAGGGCTCAGGCGTTGGTACACGACGTGTTGGCGGTCTCAATGATTAAGTCTTTGGAATAAAATCCAGTTAAGAAGGGTATTCCTGTAAGTGCTAGGCTTCCGACAATTAGTGAGGTTGTGGTGAATGGTAATGCTTTAAATAACCCTCCTATTTTTCGGATGTCTTGTTCATCGTTTAGGCTGTGGATGATTGATCCGGAGCATATGAATAATATAGCCTTGAAGAATGCGTGGGTGCAGATATGGAGGAATGCTAGGTAGGGTTGGTTAATTCCGATGGTTACTATTATTAATCCAAGTTGGCTAGAGGTGGAAAAGGCAACGATTTTTTTGATGTCATTTTGTGTTAGAGCACAGATTGCTGTAAATAGGGTTGTAATTGCTCCTAGGCATAGTGTGATGGTTTGGATCGTTTTATTATACTCTATGAGGGGGTGGAATCGGATTAGTAGAAAAACCCCTGCTACAACTATCGTACTTGAGTGGAGTAGGGCTGATACAGGGGTTGGTCCTTCTATGGCTGAGGGCAGTCACGGGTGAAGACCGAATTGTGCGGATTTTCCGGTGGCTGCTAGTAGTAAGCCTGCGAGGGGGATAGTTAGGTTTTCGTTGCTGGTTATGAAGATTTGTTGAAGGTCTCATGTATTTAGATTTATCAAGAATCAGGCTATGGCTAGGATAAGTCCTACGTCTCCAATGCGGTTATATAGGATGGCCTGTAGTGCTGCTGTGTTGGCGTCTGTTCGTCCGTATCATCATCCGATAAGTAGGAATGATATAATTCCTACTCCTTCTCAGCCGATAAATAGTTGGAATATGTTGTTGGCAGTGACCAGAATTATTATAGTAATGAGAAATAGAAGTAAGTACTTGAAAAATCGATTGATGTTGGGGTCTGAGTGTATGTACCATATAGAGAATTCTATGATTGATCATGTGACGAATAGTGCTACTGGTATGAAGATTATTGAGAAGTAGTCGAGTTTAAAGCTGAGTGACAATTTTATTGTTTGGATTGTAATTCAGTGTCAGTTTGAAATTATTGTGTCTTGTCCAAGGTGGAGAAATATCATTGTGGGAATTAAGCTGATCACGAAGGCGTATGAAGTAGCGGTTTTTACGTATTGAGGGTATGATTTGTTGGCGTATATAGTCGTGCTAGTTATTATGATGGGGAAAGTAAGTATTAGTAGTGTCACAAGTACAGAGGAAGTGAGTAAGTTAATTACTTTTATTTGGAGTTGCACCAATTTTTTGGTTCCTAAGACCAATGGATTACTACTATCCTTTAAAAGTTGAAAAAGCCGTGTTTTTATACACGGGAGCATGAGTTAGCAGTTCATGCGTGGTGCTTTTTCGGTAAATAAAAAGGTTTGAGCTTTTATTGTTAGATTCACAATCTAATGTTTTTATTAAACTATATTTACAGTAAATGTACCCTAAGATAATTTTAGGGTTGAGTGACAGGAGGAGTAGAGGTAGGAGGTGGAGGGCTATAAGGGAATTTTCCCGTGTAAATGATGGTTTGATATTTTTGATGTGATGTGTACACTTTCCGCGTTGTGTAGTGATTAGTATATATAAGGAGTATAAGGCGGTGATGGTAATGTTTACTCCTATTAGGGCAATGGTAATGTTGGATCATGAGAATGAGGCTATTACTACGAATAACTCTCCTACTAGGTTGATTGTGGGTGGTAAAGCTAAATTAGTTAAGCTGGCAAGTAGTCATCATGCAGCTATTAGTGGTAGGAGTGTTTGTAATCCTCGCGCGAGGATTATAGTGCGGCTGTGAATACGTTCGTAGTTGGAATTAGCTAGGCAGAACAACATGGAGGATGTTAAACCGTGAGCAATTATTAGGGCTGTTGCTCCTATATAGCTTCATGGTGATTGGATTAGTACAGCTATGATTACTAGGGCTATGTGGCTTACAGAGGAGTAGGCAATTAAGGATTTTAGGTCTGTTTGGCGTAAGCAGATGGAGCTGGTTATGATTATCCCTCATAGTGATAGTATTATAAAGGGGTATGCTATGTAGCTTGTTAGTGGATTTAGTAGTATGGTGATTCGCATCATTCCATATCCTCCTAGCTTAAGGAGTACGGCGGCAAGGACTATGGATCCCGCGATAGGGGCTTCTACATGGGCTTTTGGTAGTCACAGGTGGAGGCCATATAGGGGTATTTTAACTATGAATGCTATTATGCATGCTAGTCATAGTAGGGTGTTGGATCAAGAGTTTGGTAAGGGTTGTGCTCAGTATTGTATGATTAAGAGATTAAGGGTACCTAAGTTGTTTTGGAGTCATAGTAAGGCGATTAGGAGGGGCAAGGAGCCCACTAGAGTGTAAAATAAAAAGTATAGGCCAGCATTTAGTCGTTCTGTCTGGTTGCCCCATCGAGTGATGATAATTAGTGTTGGCATGAGAGTAGCTTCAAATAGAATGTAGAATATGATTAGTTCTGTGGCTGTAAATGTTATAATTAGGAACAGTTGTAATATTACTAGCATTGTGATGTAGAGTTTTTTGCGGGTTAGAGTTTCTTTTGACAGGTGGTGTTGGCTTGCTATGAGCATCAGGGGAAGAAGCCATGTTGTGAGTACTAGTAAGGGCGTTGATAAAGAGTCTGCGAAGAATAGTAATGAGAAGTTTAGGCTATTGTCTGTGAGTTGGTTTAGGTACGTTAGACTGATCAGACTAATTAATATGCTGTGAGCTGTTGTATTAATTCAAATTATATTGGGTTTTGATAGTCATGTTAAGAGGATTAATATTATGGTTGGGATAATAATTTTTAGCATTGTAATAGATTTAGGTTTTGTACATAATCTGTTCCGTATGTGGAGGAAATTATTACTAGCAAGGATAAGCCTAATGCTGCTTCGCAGGCTGCAAATACAAGGAGGATAATAGGGGTTATACTGGCTAGTGTAAAGTGATTTGCCAGGATGGTGACTGTTATTATGACGAAGAGGGATAACATCATACCTTCTAGGCAGAGAAGAGAGGATATTAGGTGGGATCGGTAGATTAGTAGCCCTATAAAGGATAGAGTAAAGGCTAGAAAAATGTTGATATATACTACGGACATTTGATAATTGTAATATGAGTTACAATCTAATGAGTCGAAATCATTTGTTTTTGTTAAACTAATTATCATATTCGCTTCATTCTAGGCCCTCTTCAGTTCATTCGTAGGCTAGGCTTGCGGCTAGTAGGGAGATTAGGGCTAGTGCTATGGTGAGTGTAGTTTTTAGGTTAATTGATTGTGAGGCTCATGGTAGAGGCAGTAGTAGTGCAATTTCTAGGTCGAATAATAAGAATGTAATAGCTACCAGGAAAAATTTTATGGAGAATGGTAAGCGTGCTGATCCTAAGGGATCAAAACCACATTCATATGGGCTTGCTTTTTCTGTGTAGACATTTAGTTGAGGTAGTCAGAATGCGATTAGAATAAGTAGAGATGCTAGGGATACATTGATAAGTATGGTTAATATTATATTTATTATTTCTCTCTGGGTTAGACCAGAACTAGTTAATTGGAAGTCAACTGTACTTGTTGATACTAGAGAAATAGGATCCTCATCAATAGATAGATACATATAGGAATAGTCATACGACATCTACAAAGTGCCAATATCAGGCAGCTGCTTCGAATCCAAAATGGTGATTAGATGTAAAATGGTAGCTTAGTTGTCGTAGGAAACATACGATAAGAAATGTAGATCCGATAATGACATGGAGGCCGTGGAATCCTGTGGCTATAAAAAATGTAGAGCCGTAGACTCCGTCTGAGATTGTGAATGGAGCTTCGTAGTATTCGGAGGCTTGTAGGACAGTAAAATACAGGCCTAGGGAGATTGTGATAAATAGGGCTTGGAGTATGTGTTTGCGGTCCCCTTCTATGAGGCTGTGGTGGGCCCAAGTAATAGAGACTCCGGAGGCTAGGAGGACAGAGGTATTTAGTAATGGTACTTCTAAGGGGTTTAGGGGTGTAATACCTGTGGGTGGTCAGCACCCTCCAAGTTCGGGTGTTGGGGCTAGGCTTGAATGGTAAAAAGCCCAGAAGAAGCCTGCAAAGAAAAAGACTTCGGATGTGATGAAGAGGATTATTCCGTATCGTAAACCTTTTTGAACAGTGGGGGTATGGTGGCCTTGAAATGTTCCTTCTCGGACCACATCTCGTCACCATTGATATATGGTTAGTACATTAGCTGTAGTTCCTAGGGTTAGAAGAGACAATGAATTGTAGTGGAATCATATTGCTAGTCCTGATGTTGTAAGTAGGGCGGAAAGAGCTCCTGTCAGGGGTCATGGGCTTGGATTGACTATGTGATATGAGTGTGTTTGGTGGGTCATTAGGTGTTGTCATGTAAATATAGGCTTACTAGTAGGGTAAAGACGTAAGCTTGAATAAGGGCTACTGCAAATTCTAAGATAGTTAATAAGACAAGGATGGAAAAGGTAATTATTGCTGTAACAGTACTAATGTTTATTAGGGCTAGGGTGGCTCCTCCAATTAAGTGAATTAATAGGTGGCCCGCTGTGATGTTAGCTGTTAGTCGCACGGCCAGGGCCATGGGTTGAATAAATAGGCTGATAGTTTCGATGATAATGAGCATGGGGATTAGGGGTAGTGGGGTTCCTTGTGGTAGAAAGTGGGCTAAAGAGGCTTTTGTTTTGTGTCGAAATCCAGTAATTACTGTGCCTGCTCATAGGGGGATAGCTATTCCTAGGTTCAAGGACAGTTGTGTGGTAGGGGTAAATGAGTGAGGTAAGAGACCTAGCAGGTTAGTAGACCCAATAAATAGGATTAGGGATATTAGTATTAATGCTCAAGTTTGTCCTTTTTGGTTGTGAATGGACAGCATTTGTTTTGATGTTAATTGAACCAATCATTGTTGGATAGAAATGAGTCGGTTGTTAATCAGTCGGTTGGGTGAGGGGAATATAATACTTGGGAATATGGTGATGAGGATGACGATAGGCAATCCTATTATTGTAGGGGTAGTGAATGAGGAAAATAGATTTTCGTTCATTTCTTTTCTCAAGGTGTAGTAGATTTTGATGTAGCCACTAATTTTGGTTCAGGGTTTTCTGGAAAGTTGTATTTTGATAGTTTTAGTTGAAATATAAAAAATAGGGTTACAATTATTGATAAAATAGTGATAAATCATGTTGAAGTGTCTAATTGTGGCATATCACTGAGGAGAGATTTATGCTCTCAATCTTTAACTTAAAAGGTTAATGCTATTTAGCTTCTCGGTGAATTTATAGTATTGAGGCAGATCATTTTTCGAAGTATGATAAAGGTACTAGCTCAAGGACAATAGGTATGAAGCTGTGATTAGAGCCGCAGATTTCAGAGCATTGGCCGTAGTATAGTCCCGGTCGCATGGCTATAATAGTAGTTTGGTTAAGGCGTCCTGGGATAGCATCGGTTTTTAATCCTAGGGATGGGACGGCTCATGAGTGTAATACATCCTCGGAAGAAATTAGTATACGAATTGTTATTTCTATTGGGAGCACTACTCGATTATCCACTTCTAGAAGTCGTAGTTCTCCTGGTTTCAGTTCTTGAGTTGGGATTATGTAGGAGTCGAAGTTTAAGTCTTCGTAGTCTGTATATTCATAACTTCAGTATCATTGGTGACCCATAGTTTTTACGGTTAAAGAGGGGTTATTGATCTCGTCTATCATATAGAGAATTCGTAGCGAGGGTAGAGCGATTATGATCAAAATAATGGCTGGTAGGATGGTTCAGATCGTTTCAACTGCTTGGGCGTCTATAGTACTTGTATGCGTAAGCTTGGTAGTTAATATTACTGAAATAATGTAAAGTACAAGAGAACTAATTAGAAAAACAATTATTAGTGTATGATCGTGAAAGTGTAGAAGTTCCTCTATGATAGGAGAGGCTGCATCTTGGAGGCCTATTTGGAAAGGGTATGCCATAGAGATATAAAGGACTTTCACCTATAATTTGACTTTGACAAAGTCATGTAATTTTTACTAATACCTCCTATCGAGAAAGACATAGTGGTTATGATATTGGCTTGAAACCAGTCTTAGGGGGTTCGATTCCTTCCTTTCTTATTTTGATAGTACGTAGGTTGGTTCTTCGAATGTGTGGTATGGAGGGGGACACCCGTGCAATCATTCAATGTTAGTTGAGGTTAATTCAACTGTCAATACTTCTCGTTTGGATGCGAAAGCTTCTCAAATCATGAAGATCATTAGTATGACTGCTGTTAATGAGATGAATGAGCCCATGGAGGACACTGTATTTCATGTTGTATAAGCATCTGGATAATCAGAGTAGCGTCGAGGTATGCCTGATAGGCCCAGGAAATGTTGAGGAAAGAATGTTATGTTTACTCCTACAAATATGATCGTGAAATGAATTTTTGCTCATACATCATTTAGGGTGTAGCCTGTGAATAGTGGGAATCAGTGGACGAATCCACCTATAATTGCAAATACTGCCCCTATTGAAAGGACGTAGTGGAAATGTGCTACTACATAATACGTATCGTGAAGGACAATGTCTAGTGATGAGTTAGATAGTACAATGCCCGTTAGACCCCCCACTGTAAATAGAAAAATAAACCCTAAGGCTCATAGTATAGCAGGAGCTCATTTGATATTTCCTCCATGCAGAGTGGCTAGTCAGCTGAATACTTTTACTCCTGTGGGGATAGCGATGATTATAGTAGCTGAAGTGAAATATGCTCGTGTGTCGACGTCCAGGCCCACAGTAAATATATGGTGGGCTCATACGATAAATCCTAGGAAACCAATTGATATTATTGCCCATACTATTCCCATATAACCAAATGGTTCTTTTTTTCCTGAGTAGTAAGTTACGACGTGTGAAATGATACCAAATCCTGGGAGAATCAGGATATAAACTTCTGGGTGCCCAAAGAATCAAAATAAGTGTTGGTACAGGATAGGGTCCCCCCCTCCGGCTGGGTCAAAGAAAGTAGTATTTAGATTACGGTCTGTAAGTAATATAGTAATGCCGGCTGCTAAAACTGGCAGGGACAGAAGAAGAAGTACGGCTGTAATTAAAACTGATCAAACAAATAGTGGAGTTTGGTATTGTGACATGGCAGGCGGTTTCATGTTGATAATAGTAGTAATAAAGTTGATTGACCCTAAGATAGATGAAACACCAGCTAAGTGTAGAGAAAAGATTACCAGGTCCACGGATGCTCCAGCATGTGCTAGATTTCCTGCTAAAGGGGGGTATACAGTTCATCCAGTCCCTGCACCTGCTTCTACCATAGAGGAAGCTAGTAGGAGAAGAAAAGAGGGCGGAAGAAGCCAGAAGCTTATGTTGTTTATCCGTGGGAATGCTATGTCAGGTGCGCCGATTATTAGAGGAATAAGCCAGTTCCCAAAGCCCCCAAGCATGATGGGTATTACTATGAAGAAAATTATTACAAATGCGTGAGCAGTTACGATTACATTATAAATCTGGTCGTCTCCTAGCAGAGTGCCAGGTTGACCTAGTTCAGCACGGATCAGTAGACTGAGAGCGGTCCCTACCATTCCGGCCCATGCACCAAATAAGAGGTAGAGGGTGCCGATGTCTTTGTGATTAGTGGAGAATAATCATCGATTAATGAACATAGGTAAAATGGCTGATAAAGGCATTAGACTGTAAATCTAAGAATAGGGGTTTAAGTCCCCTTTTTGCCAAAAAAAGCTCTGTGGTGAAATATCACGTTGAATTGCAAATTCAAAGAAGCAGCTTCAACCCTGCCGGGGCTTCTCCCGCCTTTTTCCTTCGCGGCGGGAGAAGTAGATTGAAGCCAGTTGATTAGGGTGTTTAGCTGTTAACTAAAGTTTCGTGGGATGGTAGCCCACCAATCTAGGAAGGGCTTAGCTTAATTAAAGTGATTGATTTGCGTTCAATAGATGTGAGATATATCCTTGCAGTCCTTATGATGGGAATCAGGAGTTAAGTGAGTGTCACTTACTTAGGGCTTTGAAGGTCCTTGGTCTTTTTAACCTAAACTCCTAGAATAGTGTTGGTATTATTGGGGTGAGTGGGAGAAGTATAGTTGATATCACAATTAATGGGGGTAATAGGGTTGTATATTTTGTGCTTTCAAATTGCCATTTTATTTTTATGTTATTTGTTGAGGGGAATAAGGTTAGTGCTGTTGCGTATGTTAGTCGTATGTAAAAGTATAAGTTTAGTAGGGCTGTGATTGTTATGAATATTGCTGCAGTAATTATGTTGTTTTTTGTGAGTTCGTGGATGATTATTCATTTGGGTATGAAGCCTGAAAGTGGTGGTAAGCCTCCTAGTGATAGTATGATGATAAGGATTAGTGAGGTGATTAGTGGGAGTTTATTTCATGTAAGGGATAGTGATAGTGTAGTTGTAGATGAGCTGAATGTAAATAGTATGAATGTTCCTAGTGTTATTATAATGTAAATTGTGAGGTTTAGTAATATCAGGGTTGGGTTATATGTTGTTACGGCGATCATTCATCCTATGTGTGCGATTGATGAGTAGGCTAGAATTTTTCGTAGTTGTGTTTGGTTAAGGCCTCCCCATCCTCCAATTAAGACAGATATGAATGCTATAATTATTAATAAGTGTGTGTTTATGGAGGGGGCTATTTGGTATAGGACAGATAGGGGGGCAATTTTTTGCCAAGTTAGTAGGATTATTCCTGACATTAACGGGATTCCTTGGGTTACTTCTGGTACTCAGAAGTGGAAAGGCGATAATCCTAGTTTTATTGATAAGGCTACTGTTATTATGTTAGATACGATTGGGTTTAGGATGTTTAGGGCTGTTCATTGTCCTGTTAATAATAGGTTTATGATAATTCCTAGTATTAGGAGTATAGATGCAGTGGCTTGGGTGAGGAAATATTTTGTGGCTGCTTCAATTGCTCGTGGGCTGAATTTTTTTATTAGGATAGGAATAATGGCTAGTATGTTTATTTCAAATCCGATTCAAATTGTTAATCAGTGGGAACTTATTAGTACTATGATAGTCCCTGAGATAATAGTAAATATGATAATGGTGAGAATAGGGGGTTTAATTAGTACGGGAAGGGGATAAACCAACATTTTCGGGGTATGGGCCCGATAGCTTAATTAGCTGACCTTACTTTAGAATTTGGTGTAAATTTGGTAGCACGAAGATTTTTGAGTTCTTAGGATTAGGTTCGATTCCTTTAGTTCTAGAAATAAGAGGGTTTGAACCTCTATGATTTACTCTATCAAAGTAACTCTTTTGTCAGACATATTTCTTATGTTTGTGGGGGGATGCTCGCAGTTATAATGGGGAGGGCTATATGTCATATACATAAGGCTAATGTCAAGGGAAGAAAATTTTTTCATAGCAAGTGTATTAGTTGGTCATAGCGGAATCGGGGGTATGATGCTCGAATTCATAGGAAAGAAGTTGTTAATAAGAGGGTTTTTATAGTGAAATTAATGGAATATAATTCTGGAAGGTAGGGGGTGTGAAATGCGCCGAAGAATAGGATAGTTGTGAGGATATTTATTATGATGATGTTGGCGTATTCGGCTAGGAAGAATAGGGCGAATGGTCCTGCTGCATATTCGACGTTGAACCCTGAAACTAGTTCGGATTCTCCCTCAGTTAGGTCGAACGGGGCGCGGTTAGTTTCTGCTAAGGTTGAAATAAATCATATTATAGCTAAAGGTCATGCAGGGAAAATTAGTCATAGGTGTTCTTGTGTGATGATTAGAGTGGATAGGGTAAAGGAGCCATTTATTAGTAGGACTGATAATAGGATGATGGCTAATGTGACTTCGTAGGAGATTGTTTGGGCTACGGCCCGTAGGGCTCCGATTAGGGCGTATTTTGAGTTTGAGGCCCACCCGGATCATAGGATAGAGTAAACAGCTAGGCTTGATATTGCTAGTATAAATAGGATCCCTAAGTTCATATTGATAAGGGGATAGGGCATTGGTAGTGGGATTCATATTGTTAGGGCTAGTGTAAGGGCTAGGATAGGAGCTATGACGAACATGGTAATAGATGATGTTAGGGGTCGTAATGGCTCTTTTGTGAAAAGTTTTACAGCATCTGCAATTGGTTGTAGGAGGCCGTAGGGTCCTACAATGTTTGGGCCTTTGCGAAGTTGTATGTATCCTAAGACTTTTCGTTCTACTAATGTCAGGAAAGCTACGGCGAGTAGGATTGGTACAATAAGTGAAATAATGTTAATTATAAGCATGATGTTAGGGAGAGGATTTGAACCTCTGGGAATAAAGGTTTAAGTTTTACGCAATTACTGGGCTCTGCCACCCTAACAAACCCTATTTCTAGGGTTATGGGGGGAGTGGACTGGTTAGATTGAGATTATATCATCTATTAGTCCTAAGGCTTTCCTGTAGAATAGGCCCTACTTCTCTTGTCCTTTCGTACTGGGAGAAGTAATTATAATAGATAGAAACCGACCTGGATTGCTCCGGTCTGAACTCAGATCACGTAGGACTTTAATCGTTGAACAAACGAACCATTAATAGCTGCTGCACCATTAGGATGTCCTGATCCAACATCGAGGTCGTAAACCCTATTGTTGATATGGACTCTCAAATAGGATTGCGCTGTTATCCCTAGGGTAACTTGTTCCGTTGATCAAATTATTGGATCAATTAATGATAGGACGCTTCGACTGGTTTGTCTCAGATTAAATCACTCGGAGGTTATTTTATTCTCCGAGGTCACCCCAACCTAAATTGCTAACCCAGAAATAAGATTATATTAGGCCTGGTTGGCATATTGATTGGTTATTGTGGGTTAGTTAATTGAAGCTCCATAGGGTCTTCTCGTCTTATTGGTATATTCCCGCCTCTTCACGGGAAGGTCAATTTCACTGATTGGAAGTAAGAGACAGTTAAACCCTCGTGTGGCCATTCATACAAGTCCCTATTTAGAGAACAAATGATTATGCTACCTTTGCACGGTCAGGATACCGCGGCCGTTAAACTAGTGTCACTGGGCAGGCAGTGCCTCCAATACTAGATATGCTGGAGGTGATGTTTTTGGTAAACAGGCGGGGTTTGAGTTTGCCGAGTTCCTTTTACTTCTTTTAATCTTTCCTTGTTGCATGCCTGTGTTGGACTAACAATTGGTTTGATAAGAATATTTATTAGTGGTTTATCTTTATCTTGTTGTTAACTATCAGTGGGTATTCGTTAACTGTTATAAGCTTATGCAAGGAGAAATGTTTCTTGTTACTCATACTAGCATTATTGCTTCTATTATAAAATAGATTAGCCCAGTAGTGTGTTAGGAGTTGTATATGATTATAGGGATTAAGGTGGCTGTATTGTTGAGCTTGAACGCTTTCTTAATTGGTGGCTGCTCTTAGGCCTACTATGGTTTTGTTTAATTTTACTCTCTAAGCAAGGTTGTATCCTTATTCTAAAAAGCTGTACCTTTTTAGACTATATTTTAAATTTACATTACAATTTGGGGGTTATTAGGTAAATTTAAAGTTGAACTGAGATTCTGTTCTGGGCAACCAGCTATCACCAGGCTCGTTAGGCTTTTCACCTCTACCTATGAATCTTCTCACTATTTTGCGACATAGATGAGTGTATCCCTGTGGATTGTTCGTAGGTAGCTCGTCTGGTTTCGGGGGATTTAGCTTAAGATCTCTTTGCTGAATTATTCTAGCTAGCTCATTATGCAAAAGGTATAAGGTGTAATCTTTGCTGTTTATTACTTTGAATTTTTCTTTCATCGTTCCCTTGCGGTACTTTCTCTATAGCTCCAAGTAGAATTTCTATCTCCTATACTGTAATAATGTGATTAAATGTTTTGATTTATGTGACTGTGATAATTGAGTTAGTGATAAGTTGGGCTAGTATTGGTTCAAAGTGGTCATTAATATATGAAATCTTCTGGGTGTAAGCCAGATGCTTTAGTTAAGCTACACTTTGATTTACCCAAGCACACTTTCCAGTATGCTTACCTTGTTACGACTTGTCTCCTCTTGCTTTAGGTTTACTTTTATTATGTAGTATTTGAGTGTGTTGCTTGAGGAGGGTGACGGGCGGTGTGTGCGTGCTTTATGGCCCTATTCAATTAAGCTCTCTATTCTTAATTTACTACTAAATCCACCTTTAGTTTTTAGTTTTCATAAAAACTTTCGTGAGTGTGTTCTTGGTTAGAAAATGTAGCCCATTTCTTCCCACTTCATAGGTTACACCTTGACCTAACTTTTTTATGTAATATTATTGTGCTTACTTTTCTTCCCTTTAAGGGTTTGCTGAAGATGGCGGTATATAGACTGATTAAGCTAGAAGTGGTGAGGTCTATCGGGGTTTATCGATTATAGAACAGGCTCCTCTAGAGGGATGTAAAGCACCGCCAAGTCCTTTGAGTTTTAAGCTATTGCTAGTAGTTCTCTGGCAGATAATTTTGTTGTGATAATTATTTATGTTTAGGGCTGAGCATAGTGGGGTATCTAATCCCAGTTTGGGTCTCAGCTATCGTGTTGATGGAAGTAATAAAGTCACTTTCGTGGTTTATCTTATATTAACAGTAGCTTTTTACAGCCTTGTCAAATTTTAACTTTAATATAATATAATCCTTAACACGTTTTACGCCGTTTGCCTATTGATTCGGGCTAATCGTATGACCGCGGTGGCTGGCACGAAATTTACCAGCTCTTTGTTAACATGGCTTAGTCAAACTTTCGTTTATGGCTTAATTTTTATCACTGCTGTATCCCGTGGGGGTGTGGTTGAGCAAGGCGTTATGAGCTACTAATTTAGTGTGCTTGATACCCGCTCCTTTTAATCAACATATAGATTTGGAGGGCATTCTCACTGGGGTGTAGAGACTTGCATGTGTAATTCTGTTAATAATCAATAGGAAGGCTAGGACCAAACCTTTGTGTTTATGGAGTCTTGTGACTCTTCTAGGCATTTTCAGTGCCTTGCTTTATTTAATAAGCTACATTAAC